GTCCCTGTAGCTTAATCACAAAAGCATAACACTGAAGATGTTAAGATGGTTCACAAACCCATGGACAACAGACTTAGTCCTAACCTTATGGTTAACTCTTGCCAGCCGTATACATGCAAGTATCCGCACCCCAGTGTAAACGCCCACAACCCCTACCCTAAACCCGGGCAGAAATGAGGAGCAGGCATCAGGCACACTACAAGTAGCCCAAAACGCCTATGCTCAGCCACACCCCCACGGGTACTCAGCAGTAACTAACATTAAGCAATAAGTGCAAACTTGACTTAGCCATGGCAAACCACACAGGGCTGGTAAATCTTGTGCCAGCTACCGCGGCCATACAAGAAGCCCAAGTTAACCGTCACTCGGCGTAAAGAGTGGTATTACATTATTACCCAACTAAGACCGAAACGCAACCAAGCCGTCATAAGCCCACGATGCGCCTAAGACCACCATGAAGACGGTCCTAGCTAAATGATCTATTAAGCACCACGAAAGCCAAGGCACAAACTGGGATTAGATACCCCACTATGCTTGGCCCTAAATCCAGATACTCACTACCACTAGAGTATCCGCCTGAGAACTACGAGCACAAACGCTTAAAACTCTAAGGACTTGGCGGTGCCCCAAACCCACCTAGAGGAGCCTGTTCTGTAATCGATAACCCACGATATACCCAACCCCTTCTCGCCCAAAGCAGCCTACATACCGCCGTCCCCAGCTCACCTCCCCTGAGAGCCTAAACAGTGAGCACAACAACACCCCGCTAATAAGACAGGTCAAGGTATAGCCCATGAAGGGGCAGAAATGGGCTACATTTTCTAAAATAGAAAATCAACGAAAAGAGGTTTGAAACAACCTCCAGAAGGAGGATTTAGCAGTAAAGGGCGGCAAGAATACCCCCTTAAACCTGGCCCTGGAGCACGTACATACCGCCCGTCACCCTCCTCATGGCCCACAAATACCTGTAGTTAACTCGTAATTTAAGCCCGGCCAAAGATGAGGTAAGTCGTAACAAGGTAAGTGTACCGGAAGGTGCACTTAGCACCAAGGCGTAGCTATAACACAAAGCATTCAGCTTACACCTGAAAGATGCCTACCACACAGGCCGTCTTGAAGCCTCACTCTAGCCCAGTCACCCCTTCCCCCAAAAAACTTACTCAAACAAACCAACTAAAACATTCTCCTGTCTAAGTATAGGCGATAGAAAAGACGCCCGGAGCAATAGACCCAAGTACCGCAAGGGAAAGATGAAATAACAATGAAAACCTAAGCAACGAACAGCAAAGACTAACTCTTGTACCTCTTGCATCATGATCTAGCAAGAACAACCAAGCAAAACGAACTTTAAGTTTGCCACCCCGAAACCCAAGCGAGCTACTCACAAGCAGCTATCCATGAGCAAACCCGTCTCTGTAGCAGAAGAGTGGGAAGACTTGTTAGTAGCGGTGAAAAGCCTACCGAGCTGGGTGATAGCTGGTTGCCTGTGAAAAGAATCTAAGTTCTCCCTTAATTTTACGCCCAAAGAAGAAAAACTCAACCCACTCACCCGTACTAAATTAAGAGCAATTTAAAGGAGGTACAGCTCCTTTAAAAAAGAATACAACCTCCCCCATAGGATAAGCACCCACTTCACCTGATTGTAGGCCCTCAAGCAGCCACCAATAAAGAATGCGTCAAAGCTCTTTACCCCTAAAAATCCAAAAACACACGCGACTCCCTCCCTCACAACAGGCTAATCTATCACAAATAGAAGTATTAATGCTAGAATAAGTAACTAAGGAACAGCCTTCTAAAGCACAAACTTACATCACACATTATTAACAGACATACTAATACCCCAACCACTACAAGATCAAGTATTCAATACAACACTGTTAAACCAACCCAGGAGTGCCCAATTAGAAAGATTTAAACCTGTAAAAGGAACTAGGCAAACCCAAGGCCCGACTGTTTACCAAAAACACAGCCTTTAGCTAAACCAAGTATTAAAGGTGTCGCCTGCCCAGTGACACATAGTTCAACGGCCGCGGTATCCTAACCGTGCAAAGGTAGCGCAATCAATTGTCTCATAAATCGAGACTTGTATGAATGGCTAAACGAGGTCTTAACTGTCTCTTACAGGTAATCAGTGAAATTGATCTCCCCGTGCAAAAGCGGGAATAAACCCATAAGACGAGAAGACCCTGTGGAACTTAAAAACCAGCGACCACTATAAACCCAATATAAGACCTAATAGGCACACTACCAGAAACAGCTGGCCCGCATTTTTCGGTTGGGGCGACCTTGGAGAACAACATATCCTCCAAAAATAAGACAACACCTCTTCACCGAGATCAACCACTCAACGTACTAATAGTAACCCGATCCAGCATAGCTGATCAATGAACCAAGCTACCCCAGGGATAACAGCGCAATCCCCTTCAAGAGCCCATATCGACAAGGGGGTTTACGACCTCGATGTTGGATCAGGACATCCTAATGGTGCAGCCGCTATTAAGGGTTCGTTTGTTCAACGATTAATCAGTCCTACGTGATCTGAGTTCAGACCGGAGCAATCCAGGTCGGTTTCTATCTATGACAGACCTTTCCCAGTACGAAAGGACCGGAAAAGTAAGGCCAATGCTCCAAGTACGCCTTCCCAGAAAGTAATGAACAAATCTAAATTACCAAAAGGACCCCCATTACAATCCTAAACAAGGACAGCTAGCGTGGCAGAGCTTGGCAAATGCAAAAGGCTTAAGCCCTTTCCCCAGAGGTTCAAATCCTCTCCCTAGCCCCATGACCTACCTCATCATATCCCTGTCATACATGATCCCCATCCTAGTGGCTGTGGCCTTCTTAACACTAATCGAACGAAAGATTCTGAGCTACATACAAGCTCGAAAAGGCCCAAACATCGTAGGCCCATTTGGACTACTTCAACCAATCGCAGATGGGGTGAAGCTATTCACAAAAGAACCTATCCGCCCATCCACTTCATCCCCCATCCTCTTCACCTCAACACCCATCCTAGCCCTTCTGCTAGCACTCACAATCTGAATTCCATTACCACTCCCATTCCCACTCACGGACCTCAACCTTGGATTCCTCTTCCTGCTAGCTATATCAAGCCTGGCAGTATACTCAATCATATGATCAGGCTGAGCATCAAACTCAAAATATGCACTAATCGGCGCGCTACGTGCAGTCGCACAGACCATCTCTTACGAAGTAACATTAGCCATCATCCTCCTATCAACAATCCTTTTAAGCGGAAACTACACCCTAACAACACTAACTACTACTCAAGAGCCCCTCTACCTTATCTTCTCCTCCTGACCACTCGCAATAATATGATACATCTCCACACTAGCTGAAACTAACCGAGCACCATTTGACCTGACAGAAGGGGAGTCAGAGCTAGTATCTGGGTTTAATGTAGAATATGCTGCAGGACCATTCGCCCTCTTTTTCCTAGCAGAATACGCGAACATTATACTAATAAACACACTAACAGCCATTTTATTCCTGAACCCAAGCTTCCTAAACACCCCCATAGAACTCTACCCAACCATCCTAGCAACAAAAACCCTACTCCTGTCCTCAGGATTCCTGTGAATTCGTGCTTCCTACCCACGATTCCGCTACGACCAACTCATGCACTTACTGTGAAAAAACTTTCTCCCCCTAACACTAGCGCTATGCCTCTGACACACAAGCATACCTATCTCTTACGCAGGCCTGCCTCCTTACCTAAGGAAATGTGCCTGAACGTAAAGGGTCACTATGATAAAGTGAACATAGAGGTACACCAGCCCTCTCATTTCCTAGCAAAGGGTTAGAAAAGTAGGAATCGAACCTACACAAGAGAGATCAAAACTCCCCATACTTCCTTTATATTATTTCCTAGCAAGGTCAGCTAAAAAAGCTATCGGGCCCATACCCCGAAAATGATGGTTTGACCCCCTCCCTCGCTAATGAACCCACACGCAAACCTAGTATTCTCCTCAAGCCTTATTCTAGGAACAACAATTACAATTTCAAGTAACCACTGAATAATAGCATGAACAGGACTAGAAATCAACACCCTCGCCATCACCCCTCTTATCTCAAAATCCCATCACCCTCGAGCCACCGAGGCAGCAATCAAATATTTCCTAGTTCAAGCAGCCGCATCCACACTACTACTGTTTTCTAGCACAATCAATGCCTGACACACAGGACAGTGAGACATCACACAACTAACCCAACCAACAGCTTCCCTACTACTAACAACAGCAATCTCTATAAAACTAGGCCTTGTACCATTCCACTTCTGATTCCCAGAAGTACTTCAAGGCTCATCACCCATCACTGCACTCCTCCTATCTACATTAATAAAACTACCCCCAATCGCTATCCTACTGCTAGTATCTCACTCACTAAACCCAACCCTACTAACCACACTAGCCGCCCTTTCAGCTGCCCTAGGAGGCTGAATAGGATTAAACCAAACCCAACTACGAAAAATCCTAGCCTTCTCATCCATCTCCCACTTGGGGTGAATCACCATAATCACCATTTACAGCCCCAAACTAGCCCTATTAACCTTCTACTTATACTGCCTAATAACCACCCCAGTCTTCCTCACTATCAACATAACAAAGTCCCTCAAACTAACAACAATGATAACCTCTTGAACAAAAGCCCCAACAGTAAATGCAACCCTAATGCTCACACTACTGTCCCTAGCAGGCCTCCCACCCCTAACTGGATTCCTACCAAAATGACTCATTATCCAAGAACTCACCAAACAAGAAATAACCCCCATAGCCACAACCATCGCAATACTATCTCTACTTGGACTATTCTTCTACCTTCGACTGGCATACCACTCCACAATCACCCTACCACCAAACTCCACAAACCGCATCAAACAATGACACACTAACAAGCCAACAAATACCCTAATCTCCATTCTCACCTCCCTGTCAACACTCCTCCTACCCCTATCTCCCTCAATCTTAGCCACACTCTAAGAAACTTAGGATAGACCAAAACCAAAGGCCTTCAAAGCCTTAAACAAGAGTTAGACCCTCTTAGTTTCTGCTAAGACCCGCAGGACACTACCCTGCATCCCCTGAATGCAACTCAAACGCTTTAATTAAGCTAGGGCCTTACCTAGATAGATGGGCCTCGATCCCACGAATATCCTAGTTAACAGCTAGGCGCCCAAAACCAGCGAGCTTCTACCTACCACAAACCAACCACAGACCCCGGCACATTTCTAATGTACATCAATGAGTTTGCAACTCAATATGAACTTCACTACAGAGTCGATAAGAAGGGGAATCAAACCCCCGTAAAAAGGTCTACAGCCTAACGCCTCAACACTCGGCCATCTTACCAGTGACACTTATTAATCGATGACTATTCTCAACCAACCACAAAGATATCGGAACACTCTATCTCATCTTCGGCGCATGAGCCGGCATAATTGGCACCGCTCTCAGCCTCCTTATCCGAGCAGAGCTAGGACAACCAGGCAGCCTATTAGGGGATGACCAAATCTACAATGTAATTGTCACCGCACATGCCTTTGTAATAATCTTTTTTATAGTAATACCGGTCATAATCGGCGGATTTGGCAACTGATTAGTACCCCTAATAATCGGAGCCCCAGACATGGCATTCCCACGCATAAACAACATAAGCTTCTGACTCCTTCCCCCGTCCTTCCTACTACTATTAGCATCCTCCACAGTAGAAGCAGGGGCAGGTACAGGCTGAACAGTCTACCCCCCACTAGCAGGCAACCTAGCCCACGCAGGAGCCTCAGTAGATCTAGCCATCTTCTCCCTCCATCTAGCAGGTGTCTCATCCATTCTAGGTGCCATCAACTTCATTACAACTGCCATCAACATAAAACCACCCGCTCTGTCCCAATACCAAACCCCCTTATTCGTATGATCCGTACTAATCACCGCAGTCCTACTACTACTATCACTCCCAGTACTTGCCGCAGGCATCACCATACTACTAACCGACCGAAACCTAAACACTACATTCTTCGACCCTGCTGGCGGAGGAGACCCAATCCTATATCAACACCTCTTCTGATTCTTCGGACACCCAGAAGTCTACATCCTAATTCTTCCCGGGTTCGGAATCATCTCACATGTCGTCACTTACTACGCAGGAAAAAAAGAACCGTTCGGCTACATAGGCATAGTATGAGCCATACTCTCCATCGGATTCCTAGGCTTCATTGTATGAGCTCACCACATATTCACAGTCGGCATAGACGTGGACACCCGAGCATACTTCACATCCGCAACAATAATCATTGCAATCCCCACCGGAATTAAAGTTTTCAGCTGATTAGCCACACTCCACGGAGGAACTGTCAAATGAGATCCACCCATACTATGGGCCCTGGGATTCATCTTCCTATTCACCATTGGAGGTCTAACAGGGATCGTTCTAGCAAACTCCTCACTAGATATTGCCCTACACGACACTTACTACGTAGTCGCCCACTTCCACTACGTACTATCAATAGGGGCCGTATTCGCCATCCTAGCGGGATTCACTCACTGATTCCCACTCCTTACAGGATTCACCCTAAATCCAACCTGAGCTAAAGCCCATTTCGGAGTAATATTTACAGGAGTGAATTTAACTTTCTTCCCCCAACATTTCTTAGGTCTAGCAGGAATACCACGACGATATTCAGACTACCCAGACGCCTATACCATATGAAACACCCTATCCTCAATCGGCTCATTAATCTCAATAGTGGCCGTAATTATGCTAATATTCATTACATGAGAAGCTTTCGCATCAAAACGAAAAATCCACCAACCAGAAATAACAGCCACCAACATCGAATGAATCCACGGCTGCCCTCCCCCACATCACACCTTTGAAGAACCCGCATTCGTCCAAGTACAAGAAAGGAAGGAGTCGAACCCTCACATGCTAGTTTCAAGCCAGCCGCATCAAACCACTTATGCTTCTTTCTTATGGAGTGTTAGTAAACTAATTACATAACCTTGTCAAGGCTAAATCATAGGTGAGAACCCTATACACCCCACATGGCCAACCCCTCCCAATTTGGATTCCAAGATGCCTCCTCCCCCATCATAGAAGAACTCGTAGAATTCCACGACCACGCCTTAATGGTCGCACTGGCAATCTGCAGCTTAGTCCTCTACCTCCTTACACTTATACTAATAGAAAAACTATCATCAAATACTGTAGACGCTCAAGAAGTAGAACTAATTTGAACAATTCTACCAGCCATCGTCCTCATCCTACTCGCCCTACCATCCCTCCAAATCCTATATATAATAGATGAACTAGATGAACCTGACCTCACTCTAAAAGCCATCGGACATCAATGATACTGAACCTACGAATATACAGACTTTAAAAACCTTACATTCGACTCATACATAGTCCCAACAACCGAACTCCCCTCAGGACACTTCCGATTACTAGAAGTAGACCACCGCCTAGTTATCCCAATAGAATCTCCCATCCGCATTATCGTCACAGCCGATGACGTCTTACACTCCTGAGCAATCCCCACATTAGGAGTCAAAACCGATGCAATCCCAGGACGCCTAAACCAAACATCATTCATTACTACTCGTCCAGGGGTCTTCTACGGCCAATGCTCCGAAATCTGTGGGGCTAACCACAGCTACATGCCAATCGTGGTAGAATCTACACCCCTTGCTCACTTCGAAAACTGGTCCACACTACTAACCTCCTAATCATTAAGAAGCTATGCAACAGCACTAGCCTTTTAAGCTAGCAAAAGAGGTCCACCAACGCCTCCTTAATGATATGCCACAACTAAACCCGCACCCATGATTCTACATCATACTAATAACATGACTAGCACTAGCACTAGTCATCCAACCTAAACTCCTATCATTCTCCCCCACCAACACAATCCACGACAAACCACTAACAAACACCAAAACCCACCCCTGAACCTGACCATGAACCTAAGCTTCTTCGACCAATTTATAAGCCCATCCCTCATAGGAATCCCCCTAATCCTAGTAGCCATACTATACCCAACACTATTATTCACATCATCAAACAATCGATGGATCCCCAACCGCCTCTCCACCCTTCTAGCATGACTACTCCACCTCATCACAAAGCAACTAATACTCCCATTAAACCAAAAAAGCCACAAATGAGCCCTAATCCTCACATCGTTAATAATACTCCTACTTTCCATCAACCTACTAGGACTACTGCCATACACATTTACCCCTACAACCCAACTATCAATAAACATAGCCCTTGCATTCCCACTTTGACTCGCCACACTACTCACAGGACTACGCAATCAACCCTCAATCTCACTGGGCCACCTACTACCCGAGGGAACCCCTACCCCCCTAATCCCAGCACTAATCATAATTGAAACCACTAGCCTACTAATCCGCCCACTCGCGCTAGGAGTACGCCTAACCGCAAACCTCACGGCAGGCCATTTACTAATCCAACTCATCTCCACCGCCACCATCGTTCTACTCCCCATCATACCCTCAATCTCCATACTAACAATACTAATCCTACTACTATTAACCCTCCTAGAAGTAGCAGTAGCCATAATCCAAGCTTACGTCTTCGTCCTTCTACTAAGCCTCTACTTACAAGAAAACACCTAATGGCCCACCAAGCTCACTCCTACCACATAGTAGACCCAAGCCCATGACCAATTTTCGGAGCCACTGCCGCCCTACTCACAACCTCAGGCCTTATCATGTGATTCCACCATAACTCCTCACTACTTCTCATGCTAGGGCTAATTACCATAACCCTAGTAACCCTACAATGGTGACGAGACATCATCCGAGAGAGTACATTCCAAGGCCACCACACACCCACAGTCCAAAAAGGCCTACGATACGGAATAACCCTATTCATCACGTCAGAAGCATTCTTCTTCCTAGGCTTTTTCTGAGCATTCTTCCACTCTAGCCTAGCCCCAACCCCAGAACTGGGCGGACAATGACCCCCAACAGGAATCAACCCCCTCAACCCCCTAGAAGTCCCACTACTAAACACAGCCATCCTACTAGCCTCGGGCATCACCGTCACATGAACCCATCATGCCATTTCAAATGGAAACCGAAAACAAGCAATCCAAGCATTAACCCTAACCATCCTACTAGGGTTCTACTTCACAGCCCTTCAAGCAATAGAATACCATGAAGCCTCATTCTCAATCGCCGACAGCGTATACGGCTCAACATTTTTCGTCGCTACAGGATTCCATGGACTCCACGTAATCATCGGATCATCCTTCTTACTAGTATGCCTGCTACGCCTAATCAAATTCCATTTCACCCCTAACCACCACTTTGGATTCGAAGCAGCAGCCTGATACTGGCACTTCGTAGACGTCATCTGATTATTCCTCTACATATCAATCTACTGATGAGGATCCTGCCTTTCTAGTATAATAATTACAATTGACTTCCAATCTCTAAAATCTGGTATATTACCCCAGAGAAAGGCAATCAACATAATCACATTTATACTCATCCTATCCCTCGCCCTAAGCACTGCCCTCATCACATTAAACTCCTGATTAACCCAAACCAGCCCAGACTCAGAAAAACTATCCCCGTACGAATGCGGATTTGACCCCCTAGGGTCAGCCCGCCTCCCATTTTCCATCCGATTCTTCCTCAGTAGCCATCCTATTCTTACTATTCGACCTAGAAATTGCACTCCTACTGCCCCTACCCTGAGCCACCCAACTTCAGAGCCCCACCACCACCCTAACTTGAACCTCCATTATTATCCTCCTACTCACCCTAGGATTAGTCTATGAATGAATGCAAGGCGGCCTAGAATGAGCAGAATAACTAAAGAAAGCTAGTCTAACAAAGACAGTTGATTTCGACTCAACAAATCATAGTCCAACCCTATGGCCTTCTCTATGTCTCCCCTACATCTAAGTTTCTACGCAGCATTCACACTAAGCAGCCTAGGACTCGCATTCCACCGAACACACCTAGTATCAGCCCTACTATGTCTGGAAAGCATAATACTATCCATATACATTACACTATCAATCTGACCAGTAGAAAATCAAATAGCATCATCAACCCTGATACCAATACTTATACTAACTTTCTCAGCTTGCGAAGCAGGTACCGGACTAGCCATGATAGTCGCTACCACACGAACCCACGGATCAGACCAACTTCATAACCTAAGCCTCCTACAATGTTAAAAATCATCATCCCAACAATCATACTCATCCCCACAGCCATACTAACTCCACCAAAAATCTTATGAACAACCACAACCACACACAGCATTTTAATTGCTACACTAAGCCTGCAATGACTAACCCGAACATACTACCCACACAAAAACCTATCTCCATGAACAGGCATCGACCAAACCTCAGCCCCCCTCCTAGCACTCTCATGCTGATTATTACCCCTCATAATTTTAGCAAGCCAAAACCACCTGCAACAAGAGCCACTCTCACGAAAACGAATATTCATCATAACTATAATCGCAGTCCAACCGTTCATCATCCTAGCATTCTCAGCAACAGAGCTAACAATATTCTACATTTCATTCGAGGCAACCCTAATCCCAACCTTGATTCTAATCACACGGTGAGGAAACCAACCCGAACGCTTAAGCGCAGGCATTTACCTAATATTTTACACCCTAATCAGCTCTCTTCCCCTGTTAATCACAATCCTTCACCTACATACGCAAACAGGAACCCTCCACCTAACAATACTAACACTAACCCACACCCACAACCCAAGCCAATGACCTAACCTATTCTCAACAATCGCCCTATTAATAGCATTCATAGTAAAAGCCCCACTCTACGGCCTTCACCTATGACTGCCAAAGGCTCACGTAGAAGCCCCAATCGCAGGATCCATACTACTTGCTGCCCTCCTACTTAAACTAGGGGGCTACGGAATCATGCGAACCACCATCCTAACAGGCCCACTATCAACCATAGCCCACTACCCATTCCTCACCCTCGCTCTATGGGGGGCACTAATGACCAGCTCCATCTGCCTACGCCAAACTGACCTAAAAGCACTCATCGCCTACTCCTCTGTAAGCCATATAGGACTAGTCGTAGCCGCCACCACAATCCAAACACACTGATCATTCTCAGGAGCAATAATCCTAATAATCTCCCACGGATTAACATCTTCAATGCTATTCTGCCTAGCAAACACAAACTACGAACGCACACACAGCCGAATCCTCATATTAACACGAGGCCTACAACCCATCCTACCCCTCATAGGCATCTGATGACTACTAGCTAACTTAACCAACATAGCCCTACCCCCAACAACAAACCTAATAGCAGAACTAACAATTATAACAACCCTATTTAACTGATCCTATCCAACACTTGCCCTAACAGGCATAGCAACCCTACTAACCGCCGCATACACCCTATCCATACTACTAATAACTCAACGAGGCATCCTACCAACACACCTAGCCTCAATTCAAAACTCCCACACACGAGAACACTTACTAATAACCCTCCACATTACCCCCCTACTACTTCTCATCCTAAAACCAGAACTAATCTCCAGAACTCACAGGCAAGTATAGTTTCAATCAAAACATTAGACTGTGATCCTAAAAATAGAAGTTAAACCCTTCTTACCTGCCGAGGGGAGGATCAATCCAACAAGAACTGCTAATTCTCGCCCCTGAGCCTAGAAACCTCAGTCCCCTTACTTTTAAAGGATAGCAGTAATCCACTGGTCTTAGGAACCATCAACCTTGGTGCAAATCCAAGTAAAAGTAATGGAAGCAATACTCAGTACCCTCACACTAATCACATTGTCCATACTTACCACACCGCTACTGCTCCCACTACTCTCAAAAAAATTTAAACCCACCCCAACTACAATCACAAACACCACCAAGGCAGCCTTCATAATAAATCTCCTACCAATAACGCTATTCATATACTCAAACATAGAATGTATTACTTCATACTGAGAATGAAAAATCATCATGAACTTTAAGATTCCCCTCAGCTTCAAAATAGACCAATACTCCATAATATTTATACCAATTGCCCTTTTCGTAACATGGTCTATTCTTCAATTCGCAATATGATACATAGCTACAGAACCCTATATCAACAAATTCTTCTCTTACCTACTAATATTCCTAATTTCCATACTAACCCTAACTATCGCCAACAACATATTCCTACTGTTCATTGGTTGAGAAGGGGTGGGTATTATATCATTTCTACTAATCGGATGATGACAGGGCCGAGCAGAGGCCAACACAGCAGCCCTACAGGCCGTATTATACAACCGAATCGGCGACATCGGCCTAATCCTAAGCATGGCATGACTAGCCTCAACCACAAACACCTGAGAAATCCAACAAAATTTCTCCCAAGCACACACACCAACCCTTCCACTATTAGGCCTAATCCTAGCAGCTACAGGAAAATCCGCCCAATTCGGACTTCACCCATGACTACCTGCAGCCATAGAAGGCCCAACCCCCGTATCCGCCCTACTCCACTCCAGCACAATAGTAGTCGCAGGAATCTTCCTGCTAATTCGCACTCATCCAATATTCACCAACAACCAGACAGCCCTCACCCTATGCTTATGCTTAGGTGCCCTCTCCACACTATTTGCAGCTACCTGCGCCCTCACACAAAACGACATCAAAAAAATCATTGCTTTCTCCACCTCAAGCCAACTAGGACTAATAATAGTCACCATCGGACTAAACCTACCACAACTAGCCTTCTTCCACATCTCAACCCATGCTTTCTTCAAAGCTATACTATTCCTCTGCTCAGGTTCAATCATCCACAATCTAGCCGGAGAACAAGACATCCGAAAAATAGGGGGACTACAAAAACTCCTACCAGTAACCACAACATGTCTAACCATTGGCAACCTGGCCTTAATAGGTACCCCCTTCCTAGCAGGATTTTACTCAAAAGACCTCATTATCGAAAACCTAAACACCTCCCATCTAAACACCTGGGCCCTCCTACTTACCCTACTCGCCACAGCCTTCACTGCCACTTATACAATACGCATAACCCTAATAGTGCAAACCGGATATGCCCGAACAGCTACTGTCACACCAATTAATGAAAACAACCCCACAATCACCAACCCCATCACACGACTCGCCCTAGGAAGCATTTTAGCCGGACTACTAATGACATCATACATAACCCCAATCAAAACTCCCCCCATAACCATACCAATCATCACAAAAGCTGCAGCCCTAATCGTCACAGTCCTAGGCATAATCCTAGCACTAGAGCTCACAAACCTAACACAAACACTAACTCAACCGAAACAAAACACCTGCCAAAACTTCTCCTCCTCCCTAGGATACTTCAACCCCCTAATCCACCGCCTCATTACTACAAAACTATTAAACAACGGACAAAAACTTGCTACTCACCTAATCGACCTGTCCTGGTACAAAAAAATAGGCCCAGAAGGCCTAGCCGACTTACAACTCATAATAACTAAAACCTGCACCCCCATCCACACAGGTCTAATTAAAGCCTACCTAGAATCATTCGCCCTCTCAATCCTCATTATCCTATTCTACCTAAACTAAAACAAACCAAATGGCCCCAAACCCACGAAAATACCACCCCCTGCTAAAAATCGTTAACAACTCCCTAATCGACCTCCCAACCCCATCAAACATCTCCACATGATGAAATTTTGGCTCCCTACTAGGAATATGCCTAATTGCACAAATCTTAACCGGCCTACTACTAGCTATACACTACACCGCAGACACGACCATTGCCTTCTCATCCGTCGCCCACACATGCCGCAACGTGCAATACGGATGACTACTCCGAAACCTGCACGCCAACGGAGCCTCGCTCTTCTTCATCTGCATCTATCTACACATCGGCCGAGGCCTCTACTACGGATCATACCTCTATAAAGAAACCTGAAACACAGGAATCATCCTACTACTCACCCTAATAGCTACTGCCTTCGTAGGTTATGTCCTACCATGAGGACAAATATCCTTCTGAGGCGCTACAGTCATTACAAACCTATTCTCAGCCATCCCCTATATCGGCCAAACGCTAGTAGAATGAGCATGAGGAGGCTTCTCCGTCGACAACCCTACACTAACCCGATTCTTCGCCCTCCACTTCCTCCTCCCCTTTGTAATTGCAGGAATAACCATAATCCACCTCACCTTCCTTCACGAAACAGGCTCAAACAACCCACTAGGCATCACATCAAATTGCGACAAAATCCCATTCCACCCCTACTACTCCCTAAAAGACGCCCTAGGATTCACCCTCATACTAATCCCCCTCACAACCCTAGCACTCTTCTCACCAAACCTCCTAGGAGACCCAGAAAACTTCACCCCAGCAAACCCCCTAGTCACCCCACCCCACATCAAACCAGAGTGATACTTCCTATTTGCATACGCTATTCTACGCTCAATCCCAAACAAACTAGGAGGAGTACTGGCCCTAGCAGCCTCAGTACTGATTCTATTTCTAATACCCCTCCTTCACAAATCTAAACAACGAACAATAACCTTCCGACCACTCTCCCAACTAATATTTTGAGCCCTAGTAGCCAACCTACTTATCCTAACATGAATTGGGAGCCAACCAGTCGAACACCCATTCATCCTAATCGGGCAAATAGCATCACTTACTTACTTCACCACCCTCCTAATCTTATTCCCCACTATTGGAATTCTAGAAAACAAAATACTAAACCACTAATACTCTAATAGTTTATTAAAAACATTGGTCTTGTAAACCAAAAATTGAAGACTCACCTCTTCTTAGAGTTAGCCCGTCAGAAAAAAAGGACTTGAACCTTCATCTCCAACTCCCAAAGCTGGCATTTTACATTAAAACTATTCTCTGAACCCCCTAACCGCCCGAATAGCCCCCCGAGACAACCCACGTACAAGCTCCAACACCGTAAACAAAGTCAACAACAAGCCCCAACCAGCAACCAAAAACATACCTACACCCCACGAATATAGCATAGCAACCCCACTAAAATCCAAACGAACAGACAAAACACCCACGCTGTCAATAGTAACCACTCCAACCTTCCAACACCCAATAAAATCCCCAACAAACAACCCCACAATAAGCACCAAAACTAACCCCGCAATATACCCCACAACCCGCCAATCCCCCCAACCCTCAGGATAAGGATCAGCCGCCAATGACACAGAATACAAAAAAACCACCAACATCCCACCTAAATAGACTATAAACAACACCAACGACACAAAAGATAACCCCAAACTCAACAACCAGCCACACCCCACAACAGACCCCAACACTAAACCCACCACCCCATAATAAGGAGAAGGGTTAGATGCAACCGCTAAACCCCCCAAAACAAAACACACCCCTAAAAAAAGCATAAAATAAATCATACATTCTCACTTGGCATTTCTCCAAGATCTGTGACTTGAAAAGCCACCGTTGTCCACTTCAACTATAAGAACTACATAGTAATTTTGCTTTTATTTTTTTTCCTTTTTTTTTAATTTTTTTAACCCCTACTCTCCGACCTAAGGAAAATTATCACGCCTCCCCCCCCCTACCCCCCCCACTCCTTAGGCCAAAAAAATTCCATTTTATGTAATATGTGCATACTATTTAATACCCTATTTACATTAAAATTCATGCACTAGCACATTAAATGCACGCCTTAGCACATAATTTATACGAGTCTCAAAAAATCCACCTAAAACATTATACTTTCAAGGAAACCTAAATTAATGGAACTCGGACAAATATACATATTCATTCGGACTAAATACACAAACCCCTTAGCTTCACCCTAAAAGTCCCAGGATACGGATATTCCAGCCAACATAAAATCCCTGAGGTCACGGTCAGCTTACCCATGGTACAGGATCAAAATGCCACACTCTCTCTCAAGTGCCGGTCTCAGAGAACCAGGTTATTTATTGATCGTTCACCTCACGAGAAATCAGCAACCCGGCGTCAGAAAGACCCATCACGACCAGCTTCAGGATCATTCTTTCCCCCTACACCCCTAGCACAACTTGCTCTTTTGCGCCTCTGGTTCCTTCATCAGGGCCATAACTTGAATAATCATCTAAACTTGACCTTTGCGGAAGATACTCAAGCTATTTGAGTACACCTCACCCTTGATCGGGTCACTGGATGATAACTGGGACTGCTGGTTCCTTTTTAGGGTTTCTTCAACGGGCCCTACCAGGCGGCTCCATCGGAAGCATACTATTGGTTGACGTGAGCATCAATGGACTTCGGACAGTTCCTCTCCTTCAGGAGTTTCTGAATGAGACGGTGTAAGTATCCTTGGTATCAACCTGGCACTGATGCACTTTTGATTGCATTTCCTTGCCAGAAACTGACTAAATCGCTTTATCCGCCCGACCCTTAATGTAACATTATCCCTAATGACCTTAAAAAACCCGTGATATAAAGACCAACACCTGTGTGTCCCCAGTAATGAGACGGTGTAAGACCGATACCCACCTAAACGGGCATAAGCAAGTCATGTTTCACCAGTAGCTCAAATCTTGTCGTACGGGAAGCAGTGTAAGCAAGTTCATAAACTCCATTCAAGCAGGACAAAACAAGCCATGGATCCGCGCATCCCTAAAACTACTTCTAAGACTCTTTAGTTAATGTATTGAGGACATAAATTTTTATTATTATTTTTATTACTTACCTTTATTACACAACATCTACCAGCAATACAAATATCAATTAATACACCCTTATTCTTTTTTTTTTCTTTTATTACTTTATTTATCAACTCTATTTGCCATTTTTTCCCCCTCTTTTCCACCTAACAACCCAAACAACACACACCCACCGACAAAAACTCCACCACACCACCCCAAAAATACAACCCTTCCCCCCACCCTTCCCAACCAATAAAAACAGCCCCCTCAAAACCAATAAAATATACTAC